CCAATTTGGTCCCGAGGTAAGGAATAACCAGTTACACCAAAAGATGCAGTCAATACAGCTAAAACCACGCCTGTAACCCAAGTTAATTCGCGAGGTTTTTTAAATCCACCTGTGAGATACACACGAAATACGTGCAAGATCATCATTAGAACCATCATACTTGCCGACCATCGATGAACTGATCGGATTAACCAGCCAAAGTTGGCCTCAGTCATTATGTATTGAACAGAGGAAAAGGCTTCCGTAACGGTTGGACGATAGTAAAAAGTCATAGCAAAACCCGTAGCTACTTGTACTAAAAAGCAAGTAAGTGTGATCCCTCCTAGACAATAAAATATGTTAACATGAGGAGGAACATATTTACTAGTTATATCATCTGCAATCGCCTGAATCTCGAGACGTTCCTCGAACCAATCATATACTTTATTGAGATAGGAACCCCCCCTGAGAACCGTATATGAGAATTTCATCTCGTACGGCTCAAGCAGTAACACACAAATACTGGTTTTCAACAGATATGTAATAAAAAGTTCAAAACTTCTTAGCCACTTGATTCTATTTTGCCCGAAAATACGAAATAACAAAAAGACGGAATTTCTTCTTTGTGAAAGATAATACCAAATCAAGTTGGCTCATCCGTCTTTCTTTATGTTGATCGTTAAAGGAGTTTTGAATCTTCTCTTCCCTATTTTTTTTATTTGATCTGTTGTTTTTTTGTACGTAATGCAGATTTACTCTTGTTTTATTATTAATAGAATATACTATTAATAGAATAATAGAATAGGAATTCTCTTGTTGAGACCCCATGAATCAATTTAAACCTCAGATTCATACTAGAACCACGATGATATTGAATAAAGTCCCAAACTAAACTCAAAGGTTTTTTGAGTAAGAATCCTTTGATCATCACTTATTCAATAAATAGATGTAATAACTCAACAAAATCTATAGAAAGAGCTGTATTTCGGTGAAAATAAGTCTAAAGGAAGAAAAATCGTTTGATTTCGGAAATACCTATTTTTTTTTTAGTCCGGTCGCGAAGTGAGTATGAATCATAGTTCAAATATTTCTTTTTTTTATCTATTATATATATTATATTCCGTGCTCAAGATACTAGAATAAATATCTGACGGGGTAGAATCGCCTTGGTAAAGATGACAGACTCATTCTCTGTATTATCAATAGGATCAATTATAACAAGTCACACACTCATATTCCGGAAATACCGAAACAAAGAAATTCCACGGTCGAACTACCGGAATGATCTAGAAATCCGAGTTTTAAGTAATTTTTTTTGATTGAAAATCTAGGACTTCCTTCATAATTCTTATAAACTTAACTCGCTGAAATTCCATCCAGTAAAACAGAAGAATTATAAATTTCCAAAATAATAGATAGGAATACCGCAAATAAAGCCATTGCCACCCCCATAAGCGGTGTAGTACCCCAGCCTGGAGCTACTTTACCATATTCCGAATTCAACGGTTTTAATAAATCCCCTATAATAGTTCGTCTTGGCCCAGATCTAGAACTACCCTCTACGGTTTGTGTAGCCATAAATCCTATTTTATTTAATTATTGGTTAAGATCTGTTGACTTTGTATACCATTCCGTTGTAGTTGTAAATAAACTATTAAACGATCTTATTGTAGATCCATTGTGATCTTAAAATTATCTAAAAATGGAAACAGCAACCCTAGTCACCATCTTCATATCTGGTTTACTTGTAAGCTTTACTGGATACGCTTTATATATCGCCTTTGGCCAACCTTCTCAACAACTAAGAGATCCATTCGAAGAACACGGGGACTAATTGAAGTAATGAGCCCCGCCAATATTGGCGGGGGCTCATTACTTCAATTAAGGTAATGAAAAATTATTTCATTTTTTTAGTCGGAACCTTAGGTGGTTCTCGAAAAAAGATAGCGAAAAAAATTATCCCTAACGTCGAGACTAAGAGGAATGTATAAACCAATGCTTCCATAGATTCGATTGTTATTTACAATTATAGCTTCCACATCTATTCCTATTCATTTGGGATCATTTACCGTATAAAGAAAGTGAAAGAGTAAAAAAAAAAGATGGTGATTCAAGTCAAAATTTATTCAGTACATTGTCTTTAGTACACTATATCAAATAAAACAAAAATATATAGGCGGAAGATAACCCAACAATGTTGTATCAGACTGCCTGTCTCCGTGTAGTTGGATCTCCAATTTTTTGGAATGTTCCAAATTCCACTTGAGCATCCAAATCTGGATCAATACCAGCAAAAACATCTCTGAACAAGGTTCTAGCACCATGCCAAATGTGTCCGAAAAAGAAGAGCAGAGCAAATGAGGCATGCCCAAAAGTGAACCAACCTCTTGGACTACTACGAAAAACACCATCGGATTTCAAAGTAGCCCGGTCTAATTCAAAAATTTCACCTAATTGGGCACGTCTAGCATATTTTTTCACAGTAGTGGGATCACTATAACTGACTCCATTGAGTTCGCCACCATAGAACTCAACAGTTACACCTACTTGTTCAACACTATATTTTGATTCCGCCCTTCTAAAAGGAACGTCGGCTCTAACAATTCCGTCTACATCTACCAAAACTACCGGGAATGTTTCAAAAAAGGTAGGCATACGACGTACAAAAAGCTCACGCCCTTCTTTATCTCTAAAGATGGGGTGTCCTAACCAGCCAACAGCTATTCCATCCCCGTTGTCCATTGAGCCTGCTCTAAATAATCCCCCTTTTGCTGGATTATTACCAATATAATCATAAAAAGCTAATTTTTCGGGAATTTTAGACCAAGCTTCTGATAAACTCAGATTTTCGGCCAGTCCAGCCCCAACTCTTCGATATATTTCTTGCTGGAAGTATCCCTGATCCCACTGATAACGAGTGGGGCCAAATAATTCGATTGGGGTAGTTGCTGAACCATACCACATAGTTCCGGCAACTACGAAAGCTGCAAAAAAAACAGCAGCGATACTACTGGAAAGTACAGTTTCAATATTTCCCATACGTAATCCTTTGTATAGACGTTGAGGTGGACGAACACTAAGATGGAATAGACCCGCTAATATGCCCAATGTACCCGCTGCAATATGATGAGAGGCTATTCCTCCCGGAACAAAAGGATCAAAACCTTCCACACCCCATGCTGGATTTATAGATTGTACTTTTCCGGTTAGTCCATAAGGATCGGACACCCATATTCCAGGACCATACAAGCCTGTTACATGAAATGCGCCAAAGCCAAAACAAGCCAATCCTGAGAGAAATAAATGAATTCCAAAGATTTTGGGCAAATCCAAAGAAGGTTTTCCCGTACGTTCATCACAGAATATTTCTAGGTCCCAATACACCCAATGCCAGATAGCTGCCAAAAAGCACAAGCCGGAAAACACAATATGTGCCCCTGCCACACCTTCATAACTCCAAATACCCGGATTCGTTATACTTCCCCCTGAAATACTCCAACCACCCCATGAATTGGTTATTCCTAAACGGGTCATGAAGGGTATAACAAACATACCTTGTCTCCACATTGGATCAAGAACGGGGTCAGAGGGATCAAAAACCGCTAATTCGTATAGAGCCATCGAGCCGGCCCAACCAGAAACTAGAGCTGTATGCATTATATGGACAGAAAGTAATCGACCGGGATCATTCAATACGACAGTATGAACACGATACCAAGGTAAACCCATGGAGATACCCCTTTATCAAAAAATAAATAAATAAACACTATGTAACTTTATCGCATTGGAAAAGACTATACTATGTACTTAACCTTTACAGTGGATTCTGTATTCGAAAGAATTAATATTTATTTTATTCCGTTCCCTTGAAAATAAGGGAACAATTCTGTTCAGTTTATAAGAACAAAGAGAAGCAGATCTATTCTATACTATACCCGATGAGTACGAATACGCAATGGAAGGGTTGGTCCCATTTTTGGGGAACGAATGCATAGAAACTTGTTTATCATTCGAACGATCGATCCTTTCATTAAAATTTTTCTTTATTCACTAAGTTTTCCCTTCTAATTTAGGGATAAAATAGAATAAACAGAACAGAAAAAAGAAGGAAGATGAAGACAATAAACCCATTGCATTGTTACGTTTCTATATTAAAGTGAAGTATAGTGCTTGATTTTTTTGTTTAATTTAATGCCTATTGGTGTTCCAAAAGTACCTTTTCGGAGTCCTGGAGAGGAAGATGCGGTTTGGGTTGACGTATAGTGCGACTTGTCAGACATATTGGGTCATATGGGATTTACCCCGTTCTTTCCCCCGATCGAGATATCCTACGCTTCGCCCAAGAAATATTTACTGTTAATTATTTGTAGCGTGAAGTGCAATTAGATCAATTTATATTCGGGATCAACATTATCGATTAGAAGAATTTATGGTTGACTTAGACCGATAAAATATTCAGGCTTCGTTCAGAAAATACCAAATGGGTAATATATCTACAATTACCACTTGTATAATAGATGAACACAACGAATAGTTTGTGGGAAGGTAAGTAAAGCATGAAACGAATTGAAAAAAAAAAGAAGTGGTACTGAAATTATTTGTCCTATATGTACAAATGGAATTCGGACAGATCTTTACCCGGAGTAGAACATGAACCTAAAAGAATTGAAAAGGCCCATTAAGGAACAAGAAAACGACATTGTGATTTAAATCGTGATGAAACAATATATCAATGAGAGGTTAGTTTAATAAGTTCAGTAAATTCTTTTTTCTTATTTTATAGTTTTTATATTTTTATAGTTTTTATATATAGTATAGGGCGGGGTCCAAAAACCCTTTTTTTTGAAGAAAAACAAATCCTTTCATTTCATTTTAAAACCTGTTACAAAAAAAAAAGAAATGGAACTAGAATCGACACATTGATTCTTTATTTCGCAATTTTTTTTTGAACCGTATGCATCCAAAGGTGCACGTACGGTTTCTGGGAGATAGAATTTTGTCCTAATCAACCGACTTCATCGAGAAAGATTACTTTTTTTGGGCCAAGAGGTTGATAATGAGGTCTCAAATCAACTTGTTGGTCTCATGGTATATCTCAGTATAGAAGATGCTACTAGGGATCTTTATTTGTTTATAAACTCTCCCGGCGGATGGGTAATCCCAGGAATGGCCATTTATGATACTATGCAATTTGTGCCACCCGATGTGCATACAATATGCATGGGATTAGCCGCTTCGATGGGATCCTTAATTCTAGTCGGAGGAGAAATTACCAAACGCCTAGCATTCCCTCACGCTTGGCGCCAATGAGTTTGTTTTTTTGAAAAAAAAGAAAGAAGACTATGCCTTCGCCATATCGAATATGAATTATAAGTAATAATAGCATGGCACTTTGAGTTCGATATGAATAAACCATTATTGTTTTTTCATAACATGAGGTTATGTATCGAGATAGTAATATGAAATAAAGGTTATTTTCGATTTAATCTTACGTATCGGGAGTACATTTCAGCGTCACATTATTCCTTATTAAAGAGTACAAAAATGAAAAAAAAACGATCATTTTCCCTATTTGATCGTATCATAAAGAAACTTTGGGATTGCTAAATCATAGACGAGATAAATAAATATAGAAAGCAACAGAGCCATCATAGTATTTTAGTACTCCGACGAAAGGGAGTTCTTACTCCAACGAAAGGAAGGGTGGTAAATGGATCATTCAGCGATCTGGATCGGATGGATTATATTTCCCTCGTCCTTTAAGAGAAAAGGGGAAAATTCAATTCCATTGTATAGCCGTATGCAATGCACAAAAATGCCTGTACGGTTGTTCATTCTTCTTGTTATTTTTTATCCCTTATTTAGCCCAATCATGGGAAATAGAAGAACGTTCATACTGTTATATCAGTAACATCAGGGTTATGATTCACCAACCTGCTAGTTCTTTTTATGAGGCACAAGCAGGGGAATTTATCCTGGAAGCAGAAGAACTACTGAAACTTCGTGAAACACTCACAAAGGTTTATGTACAAAGAACGGGCAATCCCTTATGGGCTGTCTCCGAAGACATGGAAAGGGATGCTTTTATGTCAGCAACAGAAGCCCAAGCTTATGGCATTGTTGATCTTGTAGCGGTCGAAAATGAAAATACGAACGATTTTCCATGATTCCATTTCAAACCATAATTAGAATTTTCTTTGATTGGGCATTGAATAGAAATAAGAAATAATTCATAATCATCAACTATCATCCGGTTAAGATCGATCTAAACCAAGCTATTCTATAATTAATTCTATATATATGATATGCCAACTATTAAACAACTTATTAGAAATACAAGACAGAAAATAAGAAATGTCACGAAATCCCCCGCTCTTCGAGGATGTCCTCAGCGTCGAGGAACATGTACTAGGGTGTATGTGCGACTCGTTCAGATCATGAGCTCGAACAAATGAGACAATTTTTCTAGTATCAACGATCAATCAGTACCAATGAATAGGATAGATAGATTGGAAAAAGGCCATTTACTATCTAAAACTAAAAAGGAAGATCCATCATATTCCTTGTGTATAGAATTTTTGGTTTCCATTGGTGCAAATCCAATCAATTCGATTTGAGATGAGAAGCAATTATCCATTGGTAGCAAATGGTTATCCATTAAGCGGAGGAAATGCTATTGATTATGCTCTTATTCTTGAAAGAACGGACTAATAGGGCCAGCTACTTAGCCAACTTTCATAATTAAATACCGTTACTATATGGATAACTCTTATTGTGAAAAGATATATTACTGTATAATTGATGGGTAGAGCCAAAGGGTGTGAACTATACAAGTTCACAATAATATTTGATTAAATGATAGAAGGGGCTCCGGTGTATAGAAAGTACCTAACCGTTTAAGAAGTAACCATAGAAACGATGAAACTCACTATTTTTTTTAGTGTCGGCATAATTTCTTATTTCCAGGTCAAATGTCTGGAAGGAATAAAAAATCGTGGTTGGGAAGGTCATAGTAGCAAAAGCCATGGGAATTTCTTTTTTATATACTGGAATAATCCGCTTTGTTATTAATCGAACGGAGGAGGGAAAAAAGAATGACTGAATGAAGAGAAATCAATTAGTTATTCATTAAAGTTTAATTTGATTCAATGACCAGAGTTAGACGAGGATATACAGCTCGGAGACGTCGAATAAAAATTCGTTTATTTGCATCAACTTTTAGGGGGGCTCATTCAAGACTTACTCGAACAATTACTCAACAAAAAATGAGAGCTTTAGTTTCTTCTCATCGAGATAGAGACAGGCAAAAGAGGGATTTTCGTCGTTTGTGGATCACTCGTATAAATGCAGTAACTCGCGACAACGGGGTATTCCATAGTTATAATAAATTCATACACAATCTGTACAAGAGGCAATTGCTTCTTAACCGTAAAATACTTGCGCAAATAGCTATAGAGAATCAAAATTGTCTTTACATGATTTCGAATAAGATCTCTCAAATAAAAGAGATTATTTAGTAATATACAGGAATGATTGAAAAAAAAGTCCCCGGAGAATGAACTCCGGGAAGATAGAATGAAAATAAATTATAAGATACTTATAAGATAAGTATAAGTAGTAGGAATGAACGAAATCTTTCAATACAAGAATTCCTTTTTCTTAACAAAACAGCAATTTGATGCTTGAGAGTTTTGAGTCAATTGAGGGGTATGCCTATTTATTTCTGGTTCTAGGACCAGTAGTTCGAGGGATCGACTCGACTCTCTCAAATTGTTTCTCATTATTAAGAAAAGGTAACAAAGATAAAATACGAGCTTGTTTTATAGCAATAGTAATTAATCGTTGTTGTTTCAAGGTCAATCTATTGACACGTCTAGATAATATTTTTCCTTGTTCACTAATAAATCGACTAATTAAACTCATGTTTCTATAATTGATTTGATCCCCCGACCCAATTGGGGGCAAACGCCTACGAAAAGATCGCTTGGATTTACGAAAAGGTTGCTTGGATTTATCCATGGGTTATTTTTTTTATTCCTTATCTCGAAAATTCTATTTCTTTATTCATTTTAGATCCGACCGAATAGCATTTGATTATATATGTTGTTATAGTGTTGTATATATGTTAAGTTCTTCCTTTCCTCTTCCTGCTCCTTGGAAAGATCGTACACATGTTCCTTTCGATCTATTTCTTTATTTCTCCATGAATTGTATGTGTGCGACAATAGTGACAATATTTTCTTAATTCTAATCGATTAGGTGTATTGTGTCGACTCTTTTGAGTAATATATCTAGAAATACCCGGCAATTCTTTATTGATACCATTTCGGACACAACTGGCGCATTCCAAAATAACTCTGACTCTGACATCCTTACCCTTGGCCATGAACCTCCTTTGGATTTTGGATCGACTTAAATTCTTCTATTTTCGATCCGAACCGAAGAAGAAGAAAAGAATAAAAAAATCAATAGAAGTTACTAACTAGAAATTCAATTTCTAAAGATTTGGTTGTAAATAAATTAATATTAATTGAGTAATAATTAAGTAATACAATTGCTTTCGAACCAGCATCCTACTATCCTAATCTCAGTATTTCATTTAAGTATCTTTTTTCTCTCTTATAATTTTGTGTAGCCTGCCATAGAATATATCGGACTCACATTTCTATTTCTGTTCTCCAAAATTCAATCTTAGATCCACTGCATTTTTCTTAGGTTCAATACACTTTTTCTTTCCTATCCTAAGAATAAGAACTGAAAAAGAGGAGCGAAATTTGAGTCACGTGGAAATGTATTTTTCATTCTCCTTATTTCTTTACATATCAATAACTAGAATGAAAAAAAGGGAATAATAAGGCATCCGGGAATAAACGATTAATTTCTATCAAGAGACCCGCCAAAGATCCAAACCATAGAGTAGTTAGTACAGGAACCGTGGAAAGATATGTTTTTATATTTCGCATTGAAAATCCTCCTTCTTTATTTTAGTGTAAAACATATATGATCAGATGCTGTAGTTCAAGATCATTTGTATTCAGTCTTATGTGAAATTCTTAACTAAAATGAATATGTACAATGAACGAACCAGTAGATGAGATTTTCCTATACCTAAAAGTCGGAACAGATGACCCCTTCTTCCGGAGCATTACCAATAATAAATATTCATTCTTTTTTTTATACGTTAGTTTCAGATATATATATAATTCTTTTATTATATGAAAGAAAAATAAAAAAACGACAGAAAAATTGTATTGTATATTGTATATAGATAGAGGAGAAAATAACGATCTGGAAAATAAAACAAGGATTTTGTACAATGGCCGCTGTACAACAATTTTGAAAAGGGATGTAGCGCAGCTTGGTAGCGCGTTTGTTTTGGGTACAAAATGTCACGGGTTCAAATCCTGTCATCCCTACCTATTACTACTTCTATTCTATAGGAAGTAAGGAAGGATTAATTTAAATCGATTAAAATTTGATATAATTTTGAATTATTTCATACTATATGTATATGTATGCAAGGTGTATTGGAGTATGAAAAATTCTTTTCTTTACAGTCGTATATCCTATCATAAGAAAGCGCTCTTAGTTCAGTTCGGTAGAACGCGGGTCTCCAAAACCCGATGTCGTAGGTTCAAATCCTACAGAGCGTGATTTTGTTTATCTTATGTCGAATCACAATAAAATAACTTAATTTTTAAAAAGTTGAATTACAATTTGAATTTGACCTCCTCTTTGCAGGAGGTCAATCAAAAAAAGAAATATTACTCAATTAAAGGTCCAACTGATCACCGCGTCTATATTGTAAATATGCAGTTACAAATAATCCTGCCAAAGTAATAGGAATTAGACCTAAGACAATTCCAAATAGAAAAACTTCAATCATTTCGATTTTTTTGTTTTGAGGAGGTAAAAATAGAAGTAAGATCTATCTCTAAATATTAATCTGAATTATTCATGAATCTCAATGATGACAATTGATACGGAAAGGAATCATACAATACCCGCAATTCCGGAGAAA